AGAGTACGGTGCTTTGTCTGGACTTCAAACTTTAGCTTTAACCATGTTAATGGGCCCACATTGTTGGTTTGTTTCATAGAGAATCCAAATAGATTTACCAACAAATCACGAAATGCTATGGTTCTTAAATATGATTTGAAATTGATTCAGAAGTAATTCGCGGAATCATGCACCCTTTTCCCTTTGGTCCTTAGTTATAACGAAAAAAGGTGCAGCTGGTTGGGTCCAGCCTATTCTTGAAATAAACAACTCGCACACACTCCCTTTCCAAAAAAGATCAATACACCAATCACTACACTTAGATTTATTGGATTTGTTGCTAAGATATCGGTATTAAACCCGAAACTCCCGGCGAATGGCCAGTGAACCAAAGAAACGAAAGAATCGGTTACATTTTTCATATGATCTCCTCTTTTAGATAGACTAAAAAAAAAAAAAACGCAGTTMTTTTTTTTTTTTMTAAATAATTAGATAATATTTATATATATATATTTTTTTTTTTAATTTATTTGTCTTTTTTTTAGTAATTTGCCATTTCGACACAGAGTCGAAAATTAGATTTCGAAATCCTTTCTTTGAATTGGCAATTGGAGATTCCCGCTAAGAAAGATAGTTTTTAGTATTAGGGACCGAGACTTCTGTCAATTGCAAAACCCCTCGTTTGTTGCAACATCCCTTAAAAAGAGGGTTTCCTTTAGACTAAGAAAGGGAAAGAAAAAAGCGAATTGGTATGCTTATTTTCTATTTTAATTCCTCATCCTCAAATCATTCCTTGCAATTGTAGGAGTTAAATCTTGATAGAATTCAAAAAAGACCAAAACACAGATATACTAAATAGGAGAAAAAAAAAAAGAAGTCAATTTCCTTTCCTATTTATAGGATTAAACAAAAGGATTCGCAAATAAAAGCGCTAATGCTACAACCAGTCCATAAATTGTTAAAGCTTCCATAAAAGCCAGACTAAGCAATAAAGTACCTCGTATTTTTCCCTCCGCCTCGGGTTGTCTCGCAATCCCCTCTACTGCTTGGCCCGCAGCAGTACCTTGACCAACTCCCGGTCCAATAGAAGCAAGCCCAACAGCCAACCCAGCGGCAATAACGGAAGCGGCAGAAATCAGTGGATTCATGATAAGTTCCTCGCACTAAAATAAAGAAAAACTAAAGAAATCGTTAATGATACAATCGTCCAATTCCAATGAATTATGACTTAATTATTCCGTCACTCAAAACTATTTCGATATCTCTTTTTTAGTTCCGATCCACGGGCACAACACAGGATTTTTGTGAATCCATACGACTTTTACTTTTATTCTTTCATTTCTTTTTTTCGGGATCCTTTTTTGAATTATTCGTTCGTTTTCTTTATTTGATCTCTTTATTTTTATTGATTCAATTCCCAGTCAAAGCAAAAACGAAATAGAACAATTTCTATTGGAATCCTTATCGAAATTCACAATAGTCACAAAAGTGGGGTGGATTCGATATATCTTTAGTTCATATATAACTAGCAATATCTAATATCCCATATACACGTCTTTCTTCCATAACGTAAACCAACTATTCATATCTTAGATTCAAAGTATTATTCGGCTCTTAAAGTCAATCGTATTCTAGAACCCCTTTTCCAGAAATCCACAAGAGTTGGAATTTGATTCCATATACCTAAATATGTCCCCCTCGCCAAATCACCCCGTTTTTTATGAATCTCTTTTTTTTTTAGAATTTTTTCTATTCCTTTTATTTATCATTATCCAACATGGCTACAATCGAAATAGACGAATTCATTGGGGCGAATCATTGAATAGAACTAAATCTAAGTATTTGATTGAGATACGGCCATGCAATTTCTTATTTATTCTATTTTATTTTTTTTTCAATCGTTGAATTGAAGAATTGACTAAAATCAACCAAAAGGGGAATTTTTTTAGAAAGCACCGTTCTTTTCGTTTTTTTAATCACCTGCCTCTTATTGTTATACTATAAAAATTTTTATTCTTTTATTCATTGCTATTTGCTATTGGAATTGAATGAACAAAAATGAACAAAACAATATAAAGAGAATATTAGTTGGTGGGGGGTATGATAGAATCAGGCCAAAGAGGAATTTTAGAAAAGAGATCGAAAGGATCTTTTTCTAAAATTCCCCAATATCGTAATTTTTGTTTATACGGCTCTTGGTCGTATATTCTGGATTTGTAGATTTATGTTTGTATATGTATGTTTCCTAAGTCCATTATCTTGAGTTACGCATAGATTGCCTTGTTCTGAGCTACAAAAAAAGACAATTTCGAAAACGAGTCAATGATGTCCCTCCATAGATTCGCCTATATAAGCCGCAGCTAAAGTTGAAAAAATAAGAGCTTGAATACCGCTTGTAAATAATCCAAGGAACATGACAGGTATAGGAACCAATAAAGGGACTAAAGAAACAAGAACAACAACTACTAATTCATCGGCTAATATATTCCCGAAAAGTCGAAAACTAAGCGATAAGGGTTTTGTGAAATCTTCTAAAATGTTAATGGGTAAAAGAATTGGAGTCGGTTGAATGTATTTACTGAAATAACCTAATCCCTTTTTGGAAAGACCTGCATAGAAATATGCTATTGACGTGAGCAAAGCTAAAGCAACGGTAGTATTTATATCATTCGTGGGTGCGGCTAACTCCCCATGAGGTAACTCTATGATTTTCCAAGGTAAAAGAGCACCTGACCAATTCGAAACAAAAATAAAAAGAAACATAGTTCCAATAAAGGGAACCCATGGGCCATATTCTTCTCCAATCTGAGTTTTGCTCACGTCTCGAATGAATTCAAGGACATATTCGAAGAAATTTTGACCGGCAGTCGGAACGGTTTGTGGATTCCGAACGGCTATAAAGGCTGAACCTAATAAGATAGCAATTACAACCCAAGAAGTAATAAGAACTTGGGCATGGACTTGGAACCCGCCTATTTGCCAATAGAAATGTTGGCCTACTTCGACACCGGATATATCGTATAACCCCTTTAGTGTGTTGATGGAACATGATAGAACATTCATATTGACCTCTGACCGAAATCGAAATTCAAAAGGAATTATTTTGATTCAACCAGCTTCTTTTCGACTTGTCTACTTGAATTGTATATTTTGAATATCCGCTAATTACATAATATCCACCAGTTTTTGTTTCTTTTCTTTTGTGCGATTCAGGAATAGTACCCAAGCCATAAATCCACGGAGTTACCAAAATCATTTATTTGTCTTATTATTAATCAACGATTTCGTATATAGCTAGAGCGACCCTCACAAATTGCGAATACTAATTTGTTAAGAATTAATCGGATTGAAGCTATAGCGTCATCGTTTGCTGGAATGGAAATATCTGCGAGATCCGGGTCACAATTTGTATCGATTAAACAAATTGTTGGAATTCCCAAAGTGATACATTCTCGAAGAGCCCTATATTCTTCATGCTGATCAATGATGATTACAATATCGGGTACCCTCGTCATATATTTAATCCCACCCAGATACGTTTGCAGGCGTGATAATTGTCTTTTCAAAATAGCGGCATCCCTTTTGGGAAGACTGTCAAGTCTCCCCCTTTTTTGTTCCGTTCTCAAATCCCTGAACTTGTGAAGTCTCGTTTCTGTAGTGGACCAATTCGTTAACATACCACCGAGCCATTTTTTATTAACATAATGACACCTAGTCTTTAGTGCAGCTCGGGTGACTGAATCAGCAGCTTTATTTTTAGTACCAACAATTAAGAATAGTTTTCCCCCACTTGCTGCATCAAAAACCAAATCACAAGCTTCTGATAAAAAACGAGCAGTTCGAGTAAGATTTGTAATATGAATACCTTTGTGTTTTGCAGATATATAAGGTGCCATTCTAGGATTCCATTTCCGAGTACCATGACCAAAATGAATTCCTGCTTCCATCATCTCTTCCAAACGGATGTTCCAATATCTTCTTGCCATTTCTCCCCCACCTCCTCTTTTTTTTTAAGAGACGAGGCGCCCTGAAATAAATAATTGTTCCAAGGGAACCTTCTCTTCTACCAGAGATTGACCGTTGATACACGACCCAGGCCATTCATTACTTCCTATTCATTATTATCCCTTTTTTCTTACCATTAAGAAATAAAACGATCACAAATAGTTAAAAGAATACATTCCTAGGACTTATTAAACCCTCTAAGCGATTACTCTGATGTATCATGGAAAGTCGTTGAAATGCAAGAGTCAAATAATTGTCTGTGGTGTAAGAAAATATCTCTCATTTCCCCCCCGAATAAATTCCCTGTTTGTTTTTGTCTTTCCAAAAGAATGGTGTTATGCTGCCTTGAACAGTGCACTAATCCTTTGAATCCGGTACCCACGGGTATTATCCCCCCCAGAATAACGTTTTCCTTCAGTCCTTTCAACCAATCGATACGACCTCGGAGAGCTGCTTTTGCTAAAACGCGTGTGGTTTCTTGAAAACTTGCTTCGGATATAAAACTTTGAGTATTCAGAGATGCTCTCGTTATTCCCAATAAGATAGCTCGATAACAGATCACTTCTTCCAAAGCGCGCCCCGTTCGTTCCGCTCGTAACAACCCAATAAGTTCGCCGGGTAAAAAAAGATTCGACATTCCATCTTCTGAAACCAAGACTTTTGATGTTATTTGACGTACAATAATTTCTATATGCCTATTATGGATCTGCACCCCCTGCGATCGATAAACCCTTTGGATCTTATTAACCAAAGAGATACGACTTTGCACTATAGTTAGCTCAGCACCAATCAAGAATCCCCAAGGAATCCCAAGAATTCTTGTTATACGCCCGTTCCAACCCTCAACTCTCTTTTCTAGGTTCATCGATATTGAATCAAGCGAACGCACTTCTAACACTTGTTCTACTTTTGGAAGACCCTGCGTTATATCACCGGATCTCGATTTTTCATATATAAATGTAACTAATGTATCCCCTTCGTAAAGGATTTCCCCATAATGCCCATGAACAGTTGCTCCAGGAGTAGCCAAATAAGGCTTAGCTGATCGTATTATTACAGAGTTAACTTTAACAATTAAAACTTGACCCGATTTTAGGTGTGGTCCGTTTTTGGTTATACATAAATTTTCACAAAGAAACTGCCCAAGACTAATTATCGGGGACATTTCCTCACAATAATTATGATGGAAAAAATACCAATTCAAATTAAATGGATTCAAAATGATCTTACTGTCTGTATCAGGATTATAAATTTCCCCCTTTTCATCCATTAAATAATAGTTAAGTACTTGACAGGGCTGTTTTAAATTGTCAAGTTGTTTTAAATTGTCAAGTTTCAAATATTTAGTTACCGAGTGATGATTATGAGTTATTAAATAGTAAAATGAATAAAAATTCGCAATTTGAAGGACTGTTCCTAAAGGTCCCAACGAATTCCTAATTGGAGTTAGAGAATCCTTTTGAATTGGAATTGATTGTTTTATCGCATTGGGATATTTTACATCGTTCAATGGACCCATTCGAAAATAATTAGATGATGACAAAATTATCAAAGATTGGCATTCCTTATTTCTATTCAACAACGTACGAACAGTTCCTTGATTTTGGCTAAGTGATTGTTCAACCCCCGCCTTGCCAAAAACGGAATAAAACGGATTGCTATTGGTGCGAACAGAACCTTTATTAGAGATCAATCCTGAACCTGACGGATGATTCCTTTTTCTGATATATGAAATTTGGGATTTTACTAAGTTGATTCTTAAGAAATCGCGCATCAGACCATTTGTACGTACTTCAACAAAGGAAGTACAAACCTCTTCGACAGAAGAACTTTTTTTGTCTTGGTCCCAATTCAACACTAAACACGTCCGAACTAATTGAATACTTGTATCAGGAATTCCCCGAGCAGCTTTGCCGTTCCCATAAAGGACATAATTGACAACTCTAAATTGCATATTATCCTTTTCCCGCAGGAGATCCTGGGGGAAGAGTGTTTCTAAATTTATACCGTCCGCTATTTCATATGTGACTACGGGTCGAACCAAAACAAAATACTTTTTTTTGGTAGGTGTGATCCGTTGAACATAGATCCAGTTTTTCAATTTTTTTGATTCCTTAGTGGCTTCCTTAAGTTCTTTTTTTTCCCTGTCTGGCGGTATCAAGATACCACTGTGTCGGGATATCTTATCTATCTCTCCGGGAAAATGGATATCTCCCGAAAATATTTTTAGTTCAATCCCCCCCTTTTTTCTATCCATTCGGACCAATCCGCCCACTCGGCTTCTTATATTTAAAGTGATTCGTGTATCTACTCCAATGATACTATTATTCCGTACCATTAGGTAAGAAGATTCGGGAAAAATATGCACTTCTTCGGGAATGAAAAAAAGGCGATCTATTTCCATTTGGTATTTTGTCTTAATTTTTTTGAGTCCTCGATACTCAATCAAGTCCTCTTTTTTGACGATTGAATGCGCCCCCAGAGTCCCATATTTAGTAATTCCGGAACTCTTTCTTCTGTATCGAGGATCGTCGAAATAAGCAAGAATACTATTTCGACGGAAAATACCCCCTATGGGTATTTCAATCGAGATACCTGAATGGGGCATTAGCTCTTTCTCTTGTTCTTGAATCGAGTGGAATGGAATAAGAAATCGATTTCTTTGCCTTTTTGCCAATAAATCTGAATTCGCGTGGAGAATTTCGGGATGTATGAGATTACAATGACCAGTACCTATGATTCTATTAAATCCCGAATAATCAGACATCTCGCGAATTCCAACTTCTTTTTTAGCAGAAAAATCAGAACGAAATAATTTGTGTCTCGCTTGATCATTATTCACCGAGAGCGAGAGGCTAGAAATCTCTCTTCGTTCGACATAAAGAGAAAGAGAATGAATATTCATTTGATCTTGATCCCTGTAGAGTGAAAAAGCAACTACATTAGATCTGCATGAACCCCCCGATAATATCCATAAATGACTTGTTTTTGGCAAGAGGTGCACATTACTATATGTAAATTCGGTTACATGGTACACATCAGTACTCCAGTGCATTTCTCCCTCTGAATCAGAATAGATATGTTTTCGAACCCTCTCTTTAAAATTCAAAGTGTATGCTCCCGCCTGAATCTCAGCAATCACTTGTTCCGATTCGACATATTGATTATTTTGAACTAAAAGAAAACTTTTTGGTGGAATAGTCACATTATGCATAATATCTTTACTTTCAATAATTACATCCAAATCGATCGAACATAGAAAAGCAGGATGCCCGTGACGTGTGCGCGTGGGATGAACCAAATCCTCCTTGAATTTGATTTTCCCATTACAAAGGGCTCGTACATGTTCTGCAGTGCCCCCTGTAAATACGCCACCGGTATGAAAAGTTCTTAATGTTAGTTGAGTTCCCGGTTCCCCAATAGATTGACCCGAAATAATACCGACGGCTTCCCCCAATTCAACCAGGTCACCATGAGTCGGACTCCGACCATAGCATAATCGACAGATCCAAGATG